TCATTCCCAACGGCGATCCCTCTTCTTTTTTTCTTTTTCGTTTCACATTTATCATCAAACGAATGGGGTAATTTACATTTCTTCGACTAGTACCGATTCGATTGATGGAAGAGAGACATATGTAATTAGTACAATTATTGTTAGCATCAGATTCAGGATTCCGCGGGATACCGTACTGTACTGGGTCTGGCTTTTTATTTTTGATTACTCCCGAATAGAAGTACTGTATGTTTCCCGGGAGTACATACATAAATGGAATTTGTACTATATAAAAAATAAAAAAAAAAATATTAACATAGTTACTGTGATAGATTTTAATCTTAAAAGAAAGGTATATCCTTTTCTGTCCCAATTTTGTGTAACCTCAATTTATAATTTCACTAATTTGAAATAATCTATCTCATTCAAATTTCACATTGAGCTTTTGATATATGTGTCCCGTTACTAATTCAAGGAAAGAGGATATTAAAAAAATAAAGATCAAACAAGGATTGCTTTTTTATTAGCGAGGGAATAGAATTTTTTTTTTTTAAGGTTTTTTCCTTGAAAGAAAAACTTTTTAAATTTATATATAAAATATATAAATATATAAAAAAATAGTTAATTTGATGGAATATTAGATTTTTTTATACTGGAACTTGTAATCGTCTTTATCATACTTCTTTTGTTTTTCAAGAAGATCATTAAAAAAAGGAGTTTAGAACTTAACTCCTTCCTTTTTTTCATTTAGCTTCTATTGTTTGTTGGGTTTGTTTAGAACTAACGGTAAGTGGAAAGGCGGTTAGATGATACTTCATCAGATGATTGCACAAAGAGGGCGGTAAAAAGAAAGAATGTAAAAGAATGATAAATAAATAAAAAAATAAAGGAATTGTTGATTGGATCAGGAATCAAATTTTGAGTTCGGTATGGATAAAAGATCTTCCTATGTTATACTATTCAATTCTTGACGATGAATCGATTTGATAGCTCAGATATTGTTATTCATGATATTGATCCGATTCGATATCATCGAGATGTAATTCATCCCATTGAATTTACGGGCGAAAGATTTATTATCTCTATGGGATTAACTCCCGAGTTATTGCAAAGTTATTGCAAATTTAAGAAAAATTAAACAATGAGATTATGGAAGTAAATATTCTCGCATTTATTGCTACTGCACTGTTTATTCTAGTTCCTACTGCTTTTTTACTTATAATATACGTAAAAACAGTCAGCCAAGGTGATTAATTTGAATTAAACTTGAATTTTTAGTTCTTAATCAATAATTGAAGAGAAGAAAAGAATTAAAGTTTCGCGTCTTAAATAAAATGGGCAGACTAGAATCAGCCGTATTCTATGAGATAGTATGGTAGAAAGAAATATCTGAATCTTTCTACCATGCTATACTAGTATTGTTATTGTAGTGTATAAAGTTGTATTGTAATACAGGTTAATTTAATATAGATCAATCTACACTAGTATCGTCATATTCCTTTCCATATATATGGAAATCAATTACATATATAATATACATAGTGATAATGTATATAGTGATAATGTATCATAGTGATAATGTATATAGTGTCCCAATTCTATTTCTTTGCTTTATCTATTTGTATTTAATTTTTGTTGATTTCAATTAATTTGAAATAATCGAAAGCGACTCTTACGATTATAACTCGTAGATTTATGATTATTTTCAATATGAATCCCGATCGAAAGAATCAATGACTTCTTCGTCGGAATGCTAACAAAAAGATTACTTGATTTTTTTTTATTAGACCCATCGAAGAGGTCATTGATTGATCAGTTGACAAATGATCCATGGGAACTTCTTCAGATTTCGAAAAGGATTAGTAAACCTCGTCGATTTTTAACGTTTGAACCATAATATGAAATGGGTTCAATAAAACAAGCACAACATAAAAAAAAATTCTAAAATAATAAAACTAAAACAAGCGGTAAGTGCGCAATATGTGACTCGCCCAAGAGAATCTTTTAGTATGCGCAGTATCTCGTTGTACAACTAATATGTCTATGTTATTTCCCATAGAAAATGTGTATCCACGTAATGTAATAACAGAACTATTTTATCTTTGAACAGTAAAGAGGTAAACAAAAAAAATAAAAAGTAAAATAAAAAAAGTTCCGCTCTTCCTCATGGTCCATATCTAACTTTGGTAAGAGTCAGTGGTAAGGGCCAGTTCATCGAAATATAAAATTTATGAGGAATTTAGTTTGGAATAAATTTCCTACCATTTGTATTCCTTTTACTTTTTTTTACTTTCGAAATACGAACACGGAAATAATTGAAATTTTTCTTTGATTGAAAGAGTATTCTTCATATATATTTATTATTCATAGAATACATTACTCCACTAAAATCCAACAGAATTTAGAAATTAAGATATTTAAATTTTAAAATTAAATTAAATATAGTGAAATTAAAAATAAAAAAGCTTTGCCGAACGATCTATAAAAAAAAATTGATACAGTTGTTTAATTCCTAAACTCA